TTTCATAATTTTAGGTCCTTCTTTACCCCATAGAGACATTGAATAGAATGAGCTGTTTTTTTTGCCACTGTAATTTTGAAAATAAACGTTTAAATGTCCTTCAAAAGTAAGTAAATAGATCCGAAACATATAAAAGGCGGTTAATCCTGCCGTAGAATAAGCTATTATTGCAAAAATAGGTGAATACAACCAACTATCATTAAGAATTTCATCTTTGGACCAAAAACAAGCAAGAGGTGGAATACCACAAAGAGAAAGTGTACCTAATAAAAAAGAAGTTTTTGTAATTGGTACATGTTTTCTTAAACCGCCCATAAGAACCATATTCTGACTTTTATCTGGAGAATATCCAACAATGGCTTCCATCGAATGAATAATAGATCCAGATCCTAAAAACAACAATGCTTTCGAATAAGCATGAGTAATCAAATGAAATAAAGCAGCTCGATAAGAACCCATACCTAAAGCTAACATCATATAACCCAATTGAGACATTGTAGAATAAGCTAAGCCTCTCTTAATATCTTTTTGAGCAAGAGCTAAAGTAGCTCCTAAAAATAATGTTATTATACCTATCAAAGATATTAGATTTAGTATGTAAGGTATAACTATGAAAAGAGGAAGAAGCCGAGCTACAAGAAAAATTCCTGCTGCTACCATGGTAGCAGCATGGATAAGAGCCGAAATAGGGGTAGGCCCTTCCATGGCATCGGGCAACCAGACATGAAGGGGAAATTGGGCAGATTTAGCAACTGCGCCGGAAAATAATAGGAAGGCACATAAAGTAACAAATAAAGGATTAACTTCATTATTATAAACCAAGTTTTTGAATATTTCAAACAAATCCCGAAATTCAAAACTACCTGTTATCCAATAAAAACCTAAAATTCCTAATAATAACCCAAAATCCCCGACACGATTAGTTACAAACGCTTTTTGACAAGCATTCGCCGCACTGGGTCGGGTGAACCAAAAACCTATTAATAGATAAGAACACATTCCAACTAATTCCCAAAAAATATAAATTTGTATTAAATTCGAACTAGTAACTAATCCCAACATTGAAGTATTGGAAAAACTCATATAAGCAAAAAATCTCACATATCCCCGATCATGAGACATATAATTGTCACTATAAATAAGAACCATAATGCCAACACTTGTGATTAATATTGACATAATAGAAGTAAGTGGATCAACCAAGTAGCCAAACTCTAAAGAAAAACCATTATTGATGGTCCAAGACCATACAGATTGATAGGCAGAATTGTTATTTAGTTGCTGAATAAAGAAATGGGCTGAAAAAAGCATAACTATACTTAATAATAAAACACTCGGAAAAGCCCACATACGGCGAAGATTTTTGGTTGCCGTTGGAAAAAGTAGAAGTCCTGCTCCTATTAACATAGGAACTGGAAGTGGAATGAACGGTATGATCCATGAATATTGATATGTATATTCCATAAAAAAATAAATAAAAAAAATTATCTTAATTAATTGTTTCTGATTCACCGGTTCTTATTTCTTTTCTTTTGAAAGCGATCGATTAATAAAAAAATTAAGATATATAAAATAAAACTTAATATAGAATTTTACAGCCTTAATTATTCGGAATCTTTCCAAACTACTTCAACTATTTCAAATGAAGATGAAGAGTTAGGGTTAGTCAAATGATATGAACAAGTTACGAGTGAAAAATAAATACGTACTTTGTTTATTATTAAGTTTCTTTTTAATATTGAATTGAATTGTTAATATGAAATTTCCATTTTTAAGTAAAATTTTATGAAGATAAAAACGAAAAATTGCATTTTCGGTCTAATTATTACGTATTAAAATAATTTTTTTATATCTATAGAGCAAGGATAAATAATGACAGCAAAAACAGTATTTTATACGAATCATAGGAACCATAACTTGACCCAGAAAACCTATTTCCCATAAAACAAAACCTATTTATTGCAGTTTGGTTGGGTTATTTTATTCCCAATCATTAACGAATTCATTTTAGAACTAATTGATTGTCTTCCATTACAATTACAATAAAAGCTATTTGTAGGAAATGCTATCCCACACTTTTTTTATGTAAAATAAAAACGGAGGGGCCAATAAAACGGCTTTTAGAAAGTTTTTTGTATATTTTAATCGATTAACTACTAGGCTCATTCGAGTTTGAAAATTAAGTGTACTTTTTCTTCGAACTTGACCAATTTAATTAATATAATAGAAAAATAAAAATTATTAAAGTTTTTTTAGGAGAGGTATTGGGTTTTTAAACCTTTCGATGTATTTTATTACATGTAAGAATGTAACATGACAAAAAAAGAAAGCAAACACGCAACCCCTTTGTTTGTATTTTTTTGATTTGAATTTTATTTTATCAACTTCAATCTATTCTATTTGGCATAGTAGATCTTATTGTTCTTAGTAATATTTTAGACGATTTTTCTATAAACCTTGGGAGTGTAATTTAGAGAATAACTAGATAGAGATATAGTAAAGAACAATTGATTTTGAACAATAGATGTCTTTCACATCCAACCGACGAACCTATTATCATTTTTTAATGGCAGTTCCAAAAAAGCGCACCTCTAGTTCAAAAAAACGTATTCGTAAAAATAGTTGGAAAAGGAAGGGGTATTGGGCAGCATTGAAAGCTTTTTCGTTAGCGAAATCTCTTTCTACCGGTAGCTCAAAAAGTTTTTTTTATGTGACAAATAAATAATAAACCAATAGACTAAAAAATCTGGATCGGTCTAATTCGAAAAAGAGTCTAATTTTTGTTATAATTTTTTTTATTTATTTATAAGTTTTTTTTTTCTAAAATTTAGAGGTTATAAAAATAATAGAATATAAATAATATAATAATAGAATAATAATAATAGAATAATATATAGTAAAATAATCTAATAATAGTAAAATAATCTAAATTACTATTTAATAAATTACTTAAATTACTATTTCATTTAATAAAAAAAAAATGATTTCCCTTCTCTAATGTTTTAACCTGATCAATAACAATATTAAATTGAATTCATTTTGTTTTTTTAGTAGAAATAAGAATTCGATTCGGTTGTCTACTGAATTTAAAAAATGAATGGTATTCTTTTGTTTGAAAAAGAATAAACGCAAGCACAAGGTTTCACCTTTGGTTTTGGTATGCTTTATCATTTTCAAGATGGGGATTCTCACCTTCCCCATCGACTTGACTCGATAATCCATTTTTATTTTTAGTTCTATCCATGGATTGAAGTCAAAATTATCTAGTTACAAACGTTCCGTTTTATTTTCAGGAGACCGTAGAGTAATAAACTACGAAACGAAAAATCCCGTTCCGTTGTTAGTTAAGTTAAAAAAACGGATACCCTAAAATTAAAATAATAAATAAATAATAAAAAAAACGATTTGAAACAAACTTTTAGTCATCAATTTGAATGTTTCCTAAAAAAATATTGAACTAACCGCCTCAATCTCGACGATTGAATAAAAATAGGTTATTATGATTTCGAATAAGCCGCTATGGTGAAATCGGTAGACACGCTGCTCTTAGGAAGCAGTGCTAGAGCATCTCGGTTCGAGTCCGAGTGGCGGCATGGCTTTTTCTAAAAGAATAAGCCCTATAATGAATTCAATTCCCGATTTCAATTCCTATAATCGAGGCCCCCCGTTTTTAATAATTTTTATGATATTTTCAACTTTAGAGCGTATATTAACTCATATATCCTTTTCAATCATTTCAATTGTAATTACAATTCATTTGATAACTTTATTAGTCGATGAAATCGTAGGACTATATGATTCATCAGAAAAGGGGATGATAGCTACTTTTTTCTGCATAACAGGATTGTTAGTTACTCGTTGGATTTATTTTGGGCATTTACCATTAAGCGATTTATATGAATCATTAATTTTTCTTTCGTGGGGTTTTTCCATTATTCATATGATTCCGTATTTTAAAAAACAAAAAAACCATTTAAGCGCAATAACCGCGCCAAGTGCTATTTTTACCCAGGGTTTCGCTACTTCGGGTCTTTTAACTGAAATGCATCAATCCGCAATATTAGTACCTGCTCTCCAATCCCATTGGTTAATGATGCACGTAAGTATGATGGTATTGGGCTATGCAGCTCTTTTGTGTGGATCATTATTATCACTAGCTCTTCTAGTCATTACATTTCGAAAATTCATAAGGATTTTTAGTAAAAGCAAAAATTTATTAACTGAGTTATTTTCCTTTGGTGAGATTCAATACGTGAATGAAAGAAACAATGTCTTACAAAACACTTCTTTGATTTCTTCTCAGAATTATTACAGGTATCAATTAATTCAACAATTGGATCGATGGAGTTATCGTATTATTAGTTTGGGGTTTATCCTTTTAACCATAGGTATTCTTTCGGGAGCAGTATGGGCTAATGAAGCATGGGGATCCTATTGGAATTGGGATCCAAAAGAGACTTGGGCATTTATTACTTGGACCGTATTTGCGATTTATTTACATATTAGAACAAATAAAAATTTTGAAAGTGTAAATTCTGCAATTGTGGCCTCAATGGGCTTTTTTATAATTTGGATATGCTATTTTGGAGTTAATCTATTAGGAATAGGGTTGCATAGTTATGGTTCATTTACATTACTATCTAATTGAATTGAATAAAGTACTTGATAACTAGAAGCATAGGACAGCATACGTATATATATGAAAACCATCAAGAACCATTTGAATCATTCCATTTCCATTACTTGATTCAAATGGTTCTCGAAAATGTCAAAAATATCTGGTTATATGGTTATAATAGAATTCCAATTTTTTATTTAACTTAAGAGCAGAAAAAAACTTTTTTTATTGTACAATGAACGATTTTAAAAATAATCGTATTTTATATTTTGGTTTATTCACAAAAACTATCTATAAAAATAATTCGATATAATAGCTTCGACCTTGTCAACTGATAATGCGAAAACGAAATCGGGATAAATACCAATACCTATTACAGGTAAAAGGATAGAAATCGAAACAAATAACTCTCGCGGTCCAGAATCAAAAAAATAAGAGTTTGGGGCATTAAAAAGCTTGTATCCATAGAACATCTGGCGTAACATAGATAATGAATAAATAGGAGTTAATATCATTCCAATTGCCATTACAAAAGTAATTAATACTTTTGTCATTAAAAGATATTTTTGGCTAGTAAGTATTCCAAAAAAAACTATCAATTCGGCAACAAAACCGCTCATGCCCGGTAATGCAAGCGAAGCCATTGATAAGATACTGAAAGTCGTGAATATTTTTGGAATTGCGATAGCCATTCCGCCCATTTCGTCGAGATAAACAAGTCGTATTCTATCATAACTCGTTCCGGCCAAGAAAAAAAGCGCAGCGCCAATAAATCCGTGAGAAATTATTTGTAAAATGGCCCCATTGAGCCCTGTATCGCTTATAGAACCAATTCCTATAATTATGAAACCCATATGAGATACAGAGGAATAGGCTATTCTTTTTTTTAAATTACGCTGACCGGGAGATGTTGAAGCTGCATAGATTATTTGAATTGTGCCTACTATCATCAACCAGGGAGAAAATATAGAATGGGCATGGGGTAATAATTCCATATTGATCCGAACCAATCCATACGCTCCCATTTTTAATAAGATTCCGGCTAAAAGCATACAAGTACTATAATGTGCCTCTCCATGGGTGTCTGGTAACCATGTGTGTAAGGGTATGATCGGTGATTTGACAGCAAAAGCAATAAGAAATCCAATATAGAATATTATTTCTAGTGCTACAGGATATGATTGATTAGCTGATGTTTCAAAATTTAATGTCGGTTCATTGGAACCATATAAACCAATACCTAGAACTCCCATTAATAAAAAAACGGAACCTCCGGCAGTGTACAAAATAAATTTTGTAGCTGAATACAAACGTTTCTTTCCCCCCCACATGGATAGAAGTAGATAAACGGGGATTAATTCTAACTCCCACATGATGAAAAAAAGTAAAAGGTCTTGAGAAGAGAATGGTCCTATTTGACCGCTATACATTGCTAACATTAGGAAATGAAATAGTCGGGAATCTCGAGTAACGGGCCAAGCCGCTAAAGTAGCTAAAGTTGTGATAAATCCTGTCAGTAAAATGGGTCCTATAGAAATTCCATCTATTCCCAACCTCCAGTAAAAATCAAAAAAATGGATCCATTTATAATTCTCCGTTAGCTGCATTAACGGATCATCCAATTGGAAACGATAACCGAATGCATAGGTTGTTAGAAGGAGTTCAAGTATACATATACATATAGTATACCACCTTATTACCTTATTTCCTCTATGAGGAAGAAAGAAAATTAAGGAACCCGCGGATATTGGCAAAACTACAATTAGTGTTAACCAAGGAAAATTATTCATGGTAAAAACAAAATAAACTTGGACCAGAAAAACCCGTGCTCGAAATAAATATATTTTGAGCGCGGGTTTTTGTCGGTAAGGGTAAAAAAATCAAATGTATTCGAGTAGGGTTTTCTGGAACGTATTAATAAGCTAGACCCATACTTCGAGTTGTTTCATGCCATAAATAAACGCGAACACTCAAGAAATCCGTTGGGCAGGCGGATTCACACCTCTTACAACCAACACAGTCCTCTGTTCTTGGAGCAGAAGCGATTTGCTTAGCTTTACATCCGTCCCAAGGTATCATTTCTAATACATCGGTTGGGCAGGCTCGCACACATTGAGTACACCCTATACACGTATCATAAATCTTTACTGAATGTGACATTGAATCTATAAATTTTTGAACGTCAGAAATTTTCGATCTAGTAAACTTGTAAATGACTCATATATTTAGACACCAGATGAATCAATAATTTACCAGAAATTTGGAAACAATCTACTTCTGGATCGACTCATGCGATAGAGCCAAGATACTTTGATTTCTTACATTTTCGAAAACATGGATTAGATTTAATGTATGGTCATTTAATTCGAATTTATGAATATTCAAATTTCAATGATTAATACAATACTACTTATTCAACAAATTCGATTGATTGATACGAGTTGATTTTCTGTTACGATAAATTGACGAAACAATAGCCGGTCCAATAGCTGCTTCAGCGGCGGCAATAGCTATAACAAAAATTGAGAAAACATTTCCTTTTAATTGCCGACTATCAAAAAAATCAGAAAATGTTACGAAATTTATATTAACCGCATTCAGTATAAGTTCAAGACACATAAGGGCTCTAACCATATTCCGGCTCGTGATCAATCCATAGATACCGATAGAAAATAAGTAGGCACTCAAAACAAGTACATGCTCGAGCATCATTGACTAACTCCTTATCAATTTGGATTCATTTCAATATGAACTGAACAACAATTCAACAGATTCAATTGACTAGAATATAAAGTCCGGAACAAAGGAATATATTGTATTGATAATAGATTAAATAAAAGTAAAATAATTTCTATTTTGGGTTTTAGACATAACCAATACCTATTTAAAAATTGAAGATAAAAAAATGTAATAACACAGAACAGAATTTTATTTGGATTACTGTTGCTAATTCTAGAGATTTATTACTGGCGCGCTACGGCAATTGCGCCTATCAAAGCGACTAAAAGAATTATCGAAATGAATTCAAATGGAAGAAAAAAATCTGTTGATAAATGAATTCCAATTTGTTGACTATTACTTATCAAATCTTGCTCTATAATCTGGTTTGATCTTGTAGTCCAAATAATCCCGTACCATGACGTATCTGTAATAGTAACCATTAGTAAAACAAAAATACTTGTACAAACTGGCAAAGTAAACCCGTCCCCAACAGTCCAAAGATTAAAATCTTTGTAATATTCTGAACCATTCATGAACATCACAGCAAATACAATTAAAACATTTATAGCTCCCACGTAAATAAGAAGTTGTGCAGCAGCTACAAAATAGGAGTTTAATAGAATATAGAATAAGGATATACAAACAAGAACCAGTCCCAATGAAAAGGCGGAATAAATGGGGTTGGTAAATAATACCACACCTATACCTCCTAGTATAAGACCCGATCCCAGAAAGACTAAAAGAAAATCATGTATTGGTCCAGGCAAATCCATTATATGTAAAATAAGAGATAAATAAATCGAAATGTTTTTCATGACCTTATTGAGACCCGACCAGAAATTTTTTTTCTAATTTTTGAGAAATTCCTAATTAAATCCTAAGGGATGTGACTAAATGTAGGTACAATTATTGGGCTAATTTTATTCTTTATCTGAAGGAGTAGTTCTAATCCGAAACTTTATATTTCGAAATATATACAGATATATTAATTAATAGATTAATAGATTTTCAATCCAAATTAAGACTTGGTTCTTACCAACCAATCAATACTTGGAATTTTTAGTTATTGACCAAACAAAACGAAAGAACCCCTAATTTCTTTAAATTAGATCAAAACCGAACCTTAGTATTGTTAAAGTAATTGGAAATTATTCTTTAATCAAGAGATTTACTTATTTTTTATTTGAGGCGAATTTAAAATGGCTCTAATTGTATAATCGTCAATTACTGACATTGGTAAACGACCCAAAGCAATTTGATTATAATTTAATTCGTGACGATCATAAGTAGAAAGTTCATATTCTTCAGTCATTGATAAACAATTTGTTGGACAATACTCAACACAATTACCACAAAATATACAGATTCCGAAATCAATACTGTAATTAAGTAATCGTTTCTTGCGAATATCCGTTTCCAATTTCCAATCAACAACGGGTAGATCTATAGGACATACACGAACACATACTTCACAAGCAATACATTTATCAAATTCAAAATGAATTCGACCACGGAAACGCTCCGCGGTGATTAATTTTTCATAAGGATATTGAATAGTTACGGGTAAACGATTTGCGTGGGATAAAGTAATCATGAAACTTTGACCAATGTACCTTGCAGCCCGTACTGTTTGTTGACCATAATTCATGAACCCAGTTACCATAGAAAACATATCTTGAATATATATGAATAATTTTATGTTTGTTTATTTCTCTTGGTTGAGACAAGTTGTGAATATAGAATATTCCTTTACAGCGAAAAGAGTTGGGAAGAAGTTGTTAATAATAGATTACCGAGCGAGATAGGTAAAAGAAATTTCCATCCAAGATTTAATAGTTGGTCCATTCTTAGCCTCGGCAAAGTCCATCTTGTTGTGATAGGAATGAACAAGAACAAATAAGTTTTAGCTAATGTAATAAAGATACCAATTGTCGCTCCAAAGACTCCACCCATTTTATTTATTTCAAAAAACTCAGAAACATATATGTCCGGAATAGAGATATTCCAACCTCCCAAGTAAAGAACTGTTACAAATAATGAAGAAACTAATAGGTTTAGATAGGAAGCAACATAAAATAAACCGAATTTGATACCCGAGTATTCGGTTTGATAACCTGCTACTAATTCTTCTTCTGCTTCTGGTAAATCAAAAGGCAATCTCTCACATTCTGCTAGGGAAGAGATGAGAAAAATGATAAACCCTATAGGCTGACGCCACAAATTCCACCCCCCCAAACCGTATTTTGATTGCGCCTCAACTATATCAATTGTACTTGAACTGTTAGATAATCATAGTCGGTGATACCATCACTGTTACCATCGCTATTACAGAACCGTACATGAGATTTTCACCTCATACGGCTCCTTGAAGGCCATAAATAAATATAAGGACCGGGTAAGTTTTATTTTGATTTTATTTTATCTTGATATGTTTGTAGGATGAATAAGGTCAAACTTTATTGGACGGTCCAAAATTAGACCAATTGAATTCTGTCTGTTATAATTATTCGTTTTTTATTTAATTAATTATTATTTGAATAATTAAAAAAATTAATTAAATAAAAAAAAACACAAAGTACTTCTGAATTGATCTCACCCCTTCTTTAATAATTAAAATTCTTCTTTGTTGAGTAATAACTTAATTCTTCAATAAAATACTTCTTGTAGAAATATCAATAACCCGTCTTTTTCACTTAAAAAAAAAATTCCATATTAATTCATGAATTATGATACAAATTCTATATATTCTATATATATGAATATGGATATGGAAAAAGATAAAAAATATTTTTTTTATTGGAATTGGGTTTCTTTCTCTTTTTTTTTTTTTCGTTCCTATTCTTCTTTCTATTTCTGAGAAAAAGAGGGCTTACAAAAGAAAGTAAAGGGTTTTTTCGTTCCCAATAGTTATGTATTTAATCGGTGGATAGGAGCATACTCTGGATTGGAATCGTGCCTTGGGGAGTACTGCCTAATAATTTCTACCAACTTTAAGCCCCAATTAGTATTCTTTAGTTTGTATATTATGTCAAAATGTTCTTTTGGATAATTTACATAATCTCCATTTCCATTACAAATCCGTTTCATATCTTGGTGTTTCTAACCATCCACTCGTTTTTGTTCAACCCCCCGTTATGATAATACGTGTATGGTAATACATACAAATAATAGTGAAAACTCAATACGGTGGATCTTTTGAGCCCGCTTCAAGTCAGGATGACTAATCAACCAATCTTGGGGTAAACGGTTTCTTATGTTTATTTCCGCTTAACTCTTTAACTCTTATACATGGAAAATGAGACTCAATATTTTTACTGCGAATTTATATATTCTAAATTATCTTATTTATACTTATTTATATATTATATATAAGCTGTTTTTTTTCACTCATATAACTATTTGATTTAATTCTTCAATCCGAAATCCGAATAATTAATAAAAAAAAATGAAGATATCTACTCTACTCAATTCATTCCACCACTTTCCTAGAAAGAAAGAATAAAGAAAAGCTTATGTCTATATATCAACGAATCGCACGTAGAGATATGGATAACACACATAAAGTTAATGGTATTTCATAACTAATCGATTGAGCAGCAGCTCGTAGACCACCTAAAAAGGAATATTTATTATTTGACCCGTATCCTGACATAAGAAGTCCAATGGGAGCAATACTTGAAATGGCAATCCATAAAAAAACACCAATATTGAGATCCGCTAAAACAAGGCGATAACCAAACGGAACTACTAAATAGCTTACTAAAATTGATATAACTGCTATGGATGGACCGATACTGAATAAACGAGTATCCCCTCTAGATGGAAAAAGATTTTCTTTGAAAAGAAGTTTTGTCCCATCTGCTAGAGCTTGAAGAACTCCCAAAGGGCCGGCGTATTCAGGTCCAATACGTTGTTGTATTCCCGCGGATATTTCTCTTTCTAACCATACAATTACCAGTACGCCTATTGTGATTCCCAATACAAGAGTCAAAATAGGAATAAATAACCATATAATTCCATAGACCTCTTTTAAAAATTCCAATCTAGAAAAAGAATCGATATCTTGTACTTCTGGTGTATCAATTATCATTTCAACGATCAACTTCTCCCATAATGATATCTATACTACCTAGTATTGTCATAATATCAGCCAATTTCATTCTTTTAACTAACTGAGGAAGAATTTGCAAATTGATAAAACCCGGCGGTCTAATTTTCCATCTCCAAGGAAAACCACTCCGATCCCCTATCAGAAAAATCCCCAATTCTCCTTTTGGGGCTTCGACTCTCACATAAAGTTCTTGTTTCGGCAATTCAAATGTAGGAGAAGGTTTTTTACTAATAAAGCGATATTCAAAATCATTCCATTCTGGATTCCCTTCTCTATCAAAGTATCGGATTTCTAAATTCTCATATGGCCCCCCCGGAATTCCTTCGAGAGCCTGTTGAATAATTTTTATGGATTCTATCATTTCACCAATTCGGACTAGATAACGAGCCAATGAATCTCCTTCTTTTTGCCACTGTACTTCCCAATCAAATTCGTCGTAACACTCATACTGATCAACTTTACGAAGATCCCATTGTATTCCGGACGCTCGCAGCATTGGTCCCGATAAACCCCAATTTATTACTTCCTCTCGACCAATAATGCCTACCCCCTCGACTCGTTCTAAAAAAATGGGATTGCGTGTAATAAGTTGTTGATATTCAGCAACCCTTGTTAAAAAATAATTGCAGAAATCCAAACATTTATCTATCCAGCCATGAGGTAGATCAGCCGCTACTCCCCCGATCCGAAAATAATTATGCATCATTCTCATACCGGTGGCAGCTTCGAATAGATCATATACTAATTCTCTTTCTCTGAAAATATAGAAAAAAGGAGTCTGTGCACCAATATCCGCCATAAAAGGACCGAGCCATAACAGATGAGAAGCTATACGACTCAACTCCAACATAATTATTCTGATATAGCTGGCTCTTTTAGGTACTTGAATATTTCCCAGCTGTTCCGGTCCATTTACCGTTATTGCTTCTGTGAACATAGTAGCTAAATAATCCCAACGTGTTACATAAGGCAAATATTGTATAATTGTTCGGTTTTCCGCAATTTTTTCCATCCCTCGGTGTAAATAACCCAATATTGGTTCACAGTCAATAACATCTTCACCATCTAGAGTAATGATAAGTCGAAGAACACCATGCATTGATGGATGGTGGGGACCCATATTGACTACCATGAGGTCTTTTCTTGTAGCTGGTATATTCATAGGTTTTTCCTTAATTCATTCTTTCATGAATTTCTGAAAATGAAAAAAAGTTCATTCAAATTCAAGATCTAATAAATCAAATAATTCAAAATGCCTCTTCAAATTAACGAGTTTTTAATTCCCGAATATCCAACCGATTAATTAATTCTTTATAACCCATTTTATTTTTCTTTGACAAATAAGATAGCAGTCGTTGGCGTTTTCCCAGAATTTTACGTAGACCTCTCTGAGATAAATAGTCTTTTTTGTGTAATTGTAAATGTGAAGTAAGTCTTCGTATCCTATTGGTGAAACTAAATATTTGAAATTCAACAGATCCCCTGTTTTCTTCTTTTTCTTCTTGTGAAATAACTGAGATGAATGAATTTTTTACCATAAAATGAAACCCCCTCCTTTTTTAAGATATTTTTGTTGATAGATATATTTATTGATCAGTAATAATAATGTCACTCGTTTTAGTTTGGTATAGACAATAATCTTAATTTCGTTATAAATTTTGGATTTTTTTAAATCAAATTGAATCAATCCGATTTTCATTTTTAAATTCGATTTGAAAAGGTATACATTTGAAAAGGTATACAAAAGGGTGGTTGTTTTCTGCACTCCCAAAAGATAAAAACTTAGTCCTACAATCAGAAGGTTTTATTGATTCATTTCTAGATCGAATTGATAGGTCATTGAATTAGTATCATGTATCAGAATGTAATGTAAGACAATGGATGTGTGCACCTCTTTGTCGTCATAGACCCGCTGTGATATGGGATGGGAAATATAGCAAAGCAAAAATGGACTAGTAATAAATTTTCAATCGCGGATACATATGTATCCTTACCATACCGAAACGACTGCCGTTATTGGTATCAAACCAATACCGATTCATACAAGCTAAATCTTCTAATCGATAATTGGGCCAAAGAAATAACTTTAATTTAATAAGTTTTTTTTTTAATCCTTTGCTTTTATCCAAACCCTGGCTGTTTACCTTATTCCCATTCCCCAATGCTGAATTTTTATGCATATTATTTCTATTCCTAGAATTGAAACAAATTAGAATTCTAAATTCTCTCCGAAGTCTGGGTGATAAAAGATTTTCAGGAACAAACAAATCATAATTATTTTTATCTCTATTTCCAGTCATCTTTTGATATTTGGTAATGACTTTATCAGAATTCTTATCATCAGAATTCTTATCAACATGGTTTTTTTCTCGGTATTTTTGATTAATTTGGTGTTTACTTTGATGAACCAATGAAATACCAACGGTTTGATACATAATAAATTGTCCATCATTTTTTATAGATAGACGAATCGGTTCAATAATAAAAATTCCTCTTTTGATCAATTCTGTAAGAGTTAAATTTTTCTGAATCATCAGAATATCCAGACTCATTTCTCCCCTTTGAATAGAGGATATAGTTATTTCTCTTGGATTTATCAGTCTAAGCAGGAGACAATATACTTTGATGTTATTGATTATTTTTTTATTTAAAATATCATCCCATCGCAATTGAAAATGCAAATACCTTTTTAGCAAGAAATAAAACTCCGCTTTTGTATTGTTCTTGTATTGCTTTTTATTTTTATGTTTTTTCATGTCCGATCCCATATAATCTTCTTCAACATCTTTTTCTTGGTTTGAAAGAGCGGATTCAAGGTTTGCTTGGTCCGCGGATTCTTTTTGACCTTTATTTCGTTTTTTTAATTCAAGAGATTTTTTTTCATTGGAGGATATAAAAGGATCTCTTTTTTTATTTCCAGCGATGCTTTTGTTTTCAATATCAGTAGCGTTTTCATTTATATTAGAATCTAAAAGAAGTAATTTTATTGGTATAAACCACGGTTTAGTTTTATACAAATTATAAAGTATCAAAAATTCTGGGAAGAACCAATGTTCAAGATTTGATATGGGACGATTTAATATTTCTTCATTCATTCCCATCCAATCCAAAAACCCTTTTTGATTGGATAGGTTGATTTCTTGATCTTGATGAATCGTGAGGTAAAAAAGATCTTTCTTTTTTATTTTATCAATTATTTGATAATTATTAAGCTTAGCCTTAGTAGATTTTTTATTACTGTCAGTATCAATATTTATCCAGGCTTCGATATCGACTTTCTTTCTAAGACAAAAATGGATAATTCTCCAATCAAAATATTTTCTATCCATATTTTTCTCCATATCTCTAATATCATCTTGTACTAGATCATTATTGATAGGGATAATAGGAATACCTTCCATCATATTAAATAATTTTCGTTTATGTGTGTTGGAATTCGAAAAAACTTCTTGGTTATTTTTTACGTGAAATGGCGATTCATAAATTGAAGAGTACTTCGTATCTTCAGAATTAATAGATTTATATGCTAACCGATCATATCTATATTGTTTTTTAAAACTCTCCTTTTGATTCAGTAATGAAGCCTTTTCAAAATTATTTTGTTTTTCGTAGTGAATAAATTTCATTTTTTTAGATGAATTGCATAAATCCTTATTTTGATTCATACAGTGTTGATTGAATCTATTTCGCCATTTTTGTGTTACTAGTCTAGACCATCTAATCTGAGATATATCATATTGATAATGATTCCTTAACCAATTTGTCCATTGATTCATTCCAGACTTCTGACGATTCTTATGTTTTAATTGAGAATGAAACAATTCTTGTGTTCCAACAAAAGAATCCTTTATTTCATTTTTAATAAAAAGGGCTGCTCCATTATATTGAAAGACAGATTTTAACTTATATAAATAGAAATTAATAAATTGGGTTTGTGAGAGTTTGTAAAATACATAGGCTTGTGAAAAGTAGGATAAGTCACAAAAATTATTTGAATTCTTATTACTAATATTAGTATTATAAAGTGCCTTTTTTAGAGTCGAAATAAAGTGAATTAAACTTTGATTTGTTTTATCAATTTTTTCTTGACTTGTTTCATTATTGGTAATGTATTTATTAATAATTTTTTTTATTGATTCAAGAAATGGTTGTGTATTGATCCTAGGAATATTAATGATCCACAGAAAGATATCTATGTATATCCTTTCAATGAAAATTTTAAAAAAATAATGTGATTTCCGGATTAATCGAACATTTTTTCTTTTTAATATCTGCCAAATATTTTTTTGTGATTCCAACCTTTTATCATCATCACTTATTTTGTTAGAACTAATATTTCGATCTGGAATTAGAAATCCCCCCTTTTTTTCATTTTTTATTTTTTCTATTTGATTTATGATTGTGTTTGTTCTATCAGTTAGATCCTGCATTTTTTTTTCTGTCAATGAAAAATTTGTCCAATCCCGAGGTATAGTTTGAATGGACGATTCATGAATCATCAAATTACTGATTATCGAATCTTTTTTAGTTTTACTCAATTCAAATTCATATACTTTTCTTTTTCTCAATCCAAACAGGAGAATTGGGTTTATTTTTGAGAGTTCTTTTTTTATTTCTTTTAAAAACTGAATGCTTTTAATGACCCATTTTTTTGTTTCTTTTGAAACATTTAGAAACAATTTTGTTTTTTCTTTTAAAATTCTTAGAATTAGAAAGCATTTCTTTTTCAATTTTAAAACTTTTCTTTTGAGTTCTTTAAAAATAGGTTCAAAAAATGAAAGTTGTTTTCTGGGAGAATCAAAAGGGAATTCAGCTTCCATTCCAAAAATTGTTAAAAAACAAAAATCATTTTTGGAATCTTTCTTTTTCATTGGATCGTTATAAGGGGCTCGTAGGTTAGATCTGTGCCAAGGTTTCAGACGAAAAGGAAATAGAATCTTAATCTGAATACCGTCTGTTAACCAGTTTTTTGGAAATTCTTTTTCTGATAATTGAACGCCATTATAGGTGCATTTAACATGCATTTCTCTATTCCAATCCTTTAAATCCTCGGACCATTCGGGAAATTGAAATAATAGCATACGGGCGGTATTTTTAACTATTATCAATGAAGGCAATATAATATATTTTCTAAGAATCGATTGGATTACTAACAAAAAACCTCTTATTACTTGAGCAAGTAAAATACTATCCCAGGCTTCCGCTATTTCTATACGTACTTTCTCCTTTCTTTTGTCTTCTTCTTTTTTATCCTCTTCTTTTTTTTTCTCACTTTCTTCTGTGGTTTTCTCTTTATAATCCGAAATTTTGAGTTCTGCGTTTGTCCACATACAATTTCTCAAAATTAGGTTTATCCGTTCGGAAATATCAAAAGAAAAAAGGGGGGATTTGTCTATTCGGTCCAAAAAAAGGGGGGAATGCACATCTGCCTCAAAGAATTTCCAAGTAACTATTTTACGTCTTTGAGCACGCACGGAGCCTTTGATTATGTCTCGACGAAAATCTGATTGTTGTGAATAACGTATCAAAGCTACTTCGTCTGTTTGATCAGTATTATTAGTTTCTTGGGTATTATTATAAGTATCAGTATCAGTATTCTGTTGGTTATCAGTAAAAATAACTACACGTTTGGCTTTTCTTGAGCGAATCTCATGATCTTCTACCACACTTTCCTCAGTTTCTCCCTCCTGTTGTTCCAAATCGTTAATTAATTTGTATGACCACCGAGGGACTTTTTTATGGATTTCTTTTAGTGCAATAGATTTTTTTTTTTTAGTTTTCTCGTTGGGAAGAGTTCTATCTGCATCAAATAAAAATTTGAAAATTTTTATTCTATCTTCTGAATCAATTCTTACTTGTTCGTGTTCAGGAACTAAAAAGGGTCTTTTAAAATTTAAACTTGATGTTGATTTTACAGCAAATTCATTGATTAAGTTCAATAAATAATAAATTTGCTTTGCGCATGCTTTTCTATCAAATGGATTTAGTTTCTGTTCAAATTCTAGGCGATTAATAATAAGAAGGATACTATGAATCTTATTTATACAAAA